TTTTTATTTTTTTTATTTATATATAAAATTAATAACTATGGTTCAGAAAATATTCTATTAGTTATTTTTTAGTTAAATTTAATTTAATGACATTAAATATTTATATGTATATAAATAAATACAATATATTAAATTATTGAGATAATTAAACATTAATTATATTAATATTTTATAATTTGGTTTAATTATCAAATTTTATATAGCAATTTTTTAATTTAATGAATATTAGAGAAAAAAAAAAAGAGAAATTATTAAAAGATTTATAGTAATATTAATTTTATTTTTTATATATTATATATATATATATACATTAAATATTTTAATATTAAAAAAAAAAAAAAAAAATCTATGTAAAAAAAATTACTAATAAATAAATTATTTATGGTTTAGAAAATTTATTATAAACTTATTTTACATATAAATTTTAGTGGTAAATTTTATTTATTTTGATAATAATTAATTTTTTAAGTAGTAATTAATATTAAATATTTAAGAAATTAAGATTTAGTAATGTAAAAATTAATAACAAATTTTGTGCCAGCAGTTGCGGTTAAACAAAAATTAAATTGAATTTTTTTAGTAATTAATTAATAATAATAAAATTTAATTTAAATTTTAAATTATTAGGTGACATTTTAATTTAATAAAAAATTATTAAAAATTATGATTTAATAAATTTTATAAAAAACTAGGATTAGATACCCTATTATTAAAAAATTAAATTAATAATACTAAAATAGTAAATAATTTATTGAAACTTAAATGATTTGGCGGTATTTTAGTTCATTCAGAGGAATCTGTTTATTAATTGATAATCCACGAATGAATTTACTTAATTTATTATTTTGTATATCGTTGTTATAAAAATATTTTTTAATAATAATAATATTTTAAAATTTTAATAGAAAATTAAATCAGATCAAGATGCAGATTATAATTAAGAATATAATGGATTACAATAAATTTATTTATTTATGGATATAAAATTGGAATATTTAATTGAAGGTGGATTTGAATGTAATTTTATTTAAATTAATAAAATGATTTATAATTAAAATATGTACATATTGCCCGTCGCTTTCATAAATAAATTGGAATAAGTCGTAACAAAGTAGAGGTACTGGAAAGTGTTTCTAGAAAGACAAATTAGAGCTTGAAAAAGTATTTCATTTACATTGAAAAGATTATTATTTTAAATTAATTAATTTGATGGGGGTTAAATTAATAAAAAAAAATAATAATAAAAAAAATTTTAATATAAAAATATTTAATGGGGGTTAAAGTATTTATATAGAAAAAATTTTTTTATTTATAGTTAATTAGTATTGTAAAAGAATTTTGAAAAATTGAAAATAAATTTTTAAAAAAGTAAATTTAAGTTATTGTATCTTGTGTATCAGAGTTTATTAAAAATTTTTTAAAATTTTAAATTTCTCGAATTTAAAAGAGTTAATTAATTAATAAAGTTATTGTGGCATAAATATTTTAAATAATTAATTAGAAATGAAATGTTAATCGTTTTTAAATATATCTAGTTTTTTTAGAAAAAAATTTAATTTTTAATTTAATTAAAGATTTTAATAAATGTTTATTAAAATCTTTAATTAAATTAAATAATTTAAGGGATAAGCTTTAAATTAAATTTTTATAATTAATATTTTTAATTTAAAAATTTTATAATTTATATTGTTAATAAATTTTATTTTATTATAAATAATTTTAAATAAATAAAAATTTAATTTTAATTTAAATTTATATAAAAAAATTTATATTAATAAAAAATATGAAGAAATTATGATAAAATTAGTAAATAAAATAAATTAAAATAAATAAATAATTTTTAAAGGTAAATTTAAGGAATTCGGCAAAAATTTATATTCACTTGTTTATCAAAAACATGTCTTTTTGAAAATAATTTAAAGTCTAATCTGCCCACTGATATAAATTGAAGGGCTGCAGTATTTTGACTGTACAAAGGTAGCATAATCATTAGTCTCTTAATTGGTGACTTGTATGAAGGATTGGATGAGATATAAACTGTCTTAATTTTATTTAATTGAATTTAATTTTTTAATTAAAAAGTTAAAATATATTAAAAAGACGAGAAGACCCTATAGAGTTTTATATTAATTTAAATTATAATTATTTATAAATTTATTTATTAGTAATTTTTTTTAATATTTTATTGGGGTGATAAAAAAATAAATAAAACTTTTTTTAATATTAAACAAAAATAAATGAATTAATGATCCAATTTTATTGATTAAAAGAAAAAATTACCTTAGGGATAACAGCGTAATTTTTTCTTTTAGGCCTTATAAGATAAAAAGTTTGCGACCTCGATGTTGGATTAAGATAAAATTTAAATGTAAAAGTTTAAAATTTTTGATCTGTTCGATCATTAAAATCTTACATGATCTGAGTTCAAACCGGTGTAAGCCAGGTTGGTTTCTATCTTTTAAAAATTTTAATATTTTAGTACGAAAGGACCAAATATTATAATTAAATTAATTATTTAATGAATTTTATTAATTTTAATTAAAATTTAAAATTTATATTTAATAGTAGTAAATATGACTCTACTATTTTGGCAGAATAAATGTCATGATTTTAGAAGTCATAAATATATAATTTTTTATTATATAGATAGTAAATGTTTTTAAAAGATATTTTTATAATTATTATTGGTTTATTAATTTTAATTTTAGGGGTTTTAATTGGGGTTGCTTTTTTAACTTTATTAGAACGTAAAGTATTAGGATATATTCAAATTCGTAAAGGTCCTAATAAATTGGGATTTATGGGAATTTTACAGCCTTTTTCTGATGCAATTAAGTTATTTACTAAGGAGCAAACTTACCCAAATTATTCAAATTATTTTTGTTATTATTTTTCTCCTGTAGTTAGATTTATTATATCTTTGTTTATTTGAATATTAATTCCTTATTATTTTAATATAATTAGTTTTAGTTTAGGAGTTTTATTTTTTTTTTGTAGAATTAGTTTAGGGGTTTATACAGTTATAATTGCTGGTTGGTCTTCTAATTCAAATTATGCTTTATTGGGGGGTCTTCGAGCAGTTGCTCAGACTATTTCTTATGAAGTAAGATTAGCTTTAATTTTTATATCTAGTTTATTAATGATTATAGATTTTAATTTTATTATATTTTTTAATTACCAAAAATTAATTTGATTTATTTTTATTATATTTCCTTTATCTTTATGTTGAATTTCTTCTATATTAGCTGAAACTAATCGAACTCCTTTTGATTTTGCTGAGGGGGAAAGAGAATTAGTGTCAGGATTTAATGTTGAATATAGAAGAGGTGGTTTTGCATTGATTTTTTTAGCTGAATATTCAAGAATTTTATTTATAAGATTTTTATTTGTTATAATTTATATAGGAGGTTATGATTTAAATTTATTATTTTATTTAAAGTTAACTTTAATTTCTTTTTTATTTATTTGAGTTCGAGGAACTTTACCTCGATATCGTTATGATAAATTAATATATTTAGCTTGAATAGGTTATTTACCTGTTTCATTAAATTTTTTATTAATATTTTTAGGGGTTAAAATTTTTTTAATATAATTGAATTATTTTTAGTATAAATTAATAGAATTATATATTCTTTCTTAAGTTTTCAAAACAAATGCTTTTAAAAGCTTATTAATTAATTAATTATTAAATTATTTAATATTATTTTTAAATAAAAGGTTATCTCAATAGATTCTAATTAAAGGATTTATAATAAAATATAAAAAATAAAAGATTGTTAATAATTGTCCTGTTATAATATATGGAATTTCTACAGGTCGAGCTCCAATTCAAGTTAATAAAATAATTATTATAACGAAAATTCAGAATAAAATTTGATTAATTGGATAAAATTGAATTCCTTGAATTTTTTTAAAAAAAGTTAATGGTAAAATAATAAAAATTAAAATAGATATTACTAAAGCAATTACTCCTCCTAATTTATTAGGAATTGATCGTAAAATAGCATAAGCAAATAAAAAATATCATTCTGGTTGAATATGAATAGGAGTAACTAAAGGATTAGCGGGGATAAAATTATCAGGATCTCCTAATAAATAAGGGTTTATTAGTGTTAATAAAGATAAAAATATTATTAAAATAATAAATCCAATTAAATCTTTATATGTAAAATAAGGATGAAATGGGATTTTATCTATATTACTGTTAATTCCTAAAGGGTTATTAGATCCTGTTTGATGTAAAAATAATAGATGAATTATGGTTAATATAGCAATAATAAAGGGGAGTAAAAAATGAAAAGTATAAAATCGAGTTAAAGTAGCATTATCAACTGCAAATCCACCTCAAATTCAATTTACTAATATAGTACCTAAATAAGGAATTGCAGATAAAAGATTAGTAATTACAGTTGCCCCTCAAAATGATATTTGTCCTCATGGTAAAACATATCCTATGAATGCTGTAGCTATAAGTATAAATAAAATAATAATTCCAATAAATCAAGTGTATTTTAAATTAAAGGATTCATAATAAATACCTCGTCCTATATGAAGATAAATACAAATAAAAAAGAAAGATGCTCCATTTGCATGTAAAGTTCGAATTAGTCATCCATAATTTACGTTTCGACAAATATAATTAACACTAAAAAATGCTAATTCAATATTAGCTGTGTAATATATAGTTAAAAATAAACCTGTTAAAATTTGAATTATTAAACATAAAGCTAATAAAGATCCAAAATTTCATCATATAGAAATATTAGAGGGAGAAGGTAAATCAATTAATGAGCCATTAATAATTTTTAAGATAGGGTGAGTTTTACGAATAGATTTAAAATTATTTATCATTTAATTTTTGAAGTTTGAACGTAAAGGTCCATAGAAAATGTTTGTAATTTTTACTATTGCCACTAAAGTAATAAATAAATAAATAATTAATAAGTATGTTATTATAGTTGTTTGATTATTATATAATTTATTTAAGTTAATTTTATTTTCATTAAAAAATATTATTAAGTTAGAAAAATTAAATATTTCTGAATTATTAATATTTAAATTTAATCATTTTAAGTTATAAGAAAAAAAAATTAAATTAATAAATAAAATAGGGATAAAAAAAAAGAAAAATATTTTTATATTTAGGGAAAAATTAAATATTTCATTTGAGGCAACTCTAGAGATATAAATAAATAAAACTAATAATCCTCCTAAAAATGTTAAAAATAAAATATATGAAAATCAATAAGTTTTAATAATTATTCCTGTAATTAAGCAAGTTAATAAAGTTTGTATTAAAATTATTAATCCTATAGAAAGAGGATGTATTAAAAAATATATAATTAAGGAAAAAAATATAATTAAGCTAGAAATTAAAATTTTTGTTATATCAAAGAATAGTTTAATAAAAATAATAATTTTGGAGATTATAGATAGGAATATATTCTTTCTTTGAAGTTTTTAAAGAAAAATTCTTAATTTTGATTTACAAGACCAATGTTTTAATTTAAACTATAAAAACTTAAAATGATAATTATTATATATAATTTATTAATTATTTTTATTATATTTATTATTGGAAATTTAATTTTTGTTTCTAAAAATAAGCATTTATTAATTGTTTTATTAAGTTTGGAATTTATTGTATTAAGAGTATTTTTTTTATTATTATTATTATTAAGTTTTATAGAATATGAAATGTATATATTAATAGTTTTTTTAGTTTTTACAGTTTGTGAGGGAGCTTTAGGTTTATCTATTTTAGTTTCTATAATTCGAACTCATGGTAATGATTATTTTCAAAGATTTAATTTATTATAATGTTAAAATTTTTAATACTAATAATTTTTATAATTCCTTTATGTTTAAAAAAAAATATTTTTTGAATGGTGCAGATAATAATTTTTGTATTATTTTTTTTATTTATAAATTTATCTATTAATTTAATATTTTTTACTAATTTAAGTTATTTTTATTCATGTGATTTACTTTCATTTGGGTTAATTTTGTTAAGAATTTGGATTTGTGGCTTAATAATTATGGCAAGAGAAAATTTATTTAAATTAAATTTTTATTATACTTTTTTTTTATTTAATGTTATTTTTTTATTAATTATATTATATTTAACTTTTAGAGTTATAAATTTATTTATATTTTATTTATTTTTTGAGGGTAGTTTAATTCCTACTTTATTATTAATTGTAGGTTGAGGTTATCAACCAGAACGAATTCAGGCAGGTATATATTTAATATTTTATACATTATTTGCTTCTTTACCTCTATTTATAGGTATCTTTTATATTTTTAATAATATAGATGGATTTATAATTTATTTTTTAAAATTTTATAATTTAAATTATTATTTATTATATCTAAGAATAGTTTTAGCTTTTTTAGTAAAAATACCTATATATTTTGTTCATTTATGACTACCAAAGGCTCATGTTGAGGCTCCTGTATCTGGTTCTATAATTTTAGCTGGTATTATATTAAAATTAGGGGGTTATGGTTTATTACGAGTATTAATTTTTTTACAAAAAATTAATTTAAAATTAAATTATATTTGAGTAAGAATTAGATTATTAGGGGGATTTTATATTAGTTTAAAATGTTTTTGTCAAATAGATATTAAATCTTTAATTGCTTATTCTTCTGTAGCTCATATAAGAATTGTAATTGGAGGTATTATAGTTATAAATTATTGGGGGTATATAGGTTCTTATATTTTAATAATTGGTCATGGTTTATGTTCTTCTGGTATGTTTTGTTTAGCTAATATTAGATATGAACGATTTCATAGTCGAAGAATATATATTAATAAAGGATTAATAAATTTTATACCTTCAATAAGATTATGATGATTCTTGCTATTATCTTCTAATATAGCTGCTCCTCCTTCTTTAAATTTAATAGGAGAAATTAGTTTAATTAATTCAATAATAAGTTGGTCTTATTTTTCAATAATTTTATTAATATTAATTTCTTTTTTTAGAGCAGGTTATAGATTATATTTATTTTCTTATACTCAACATGGAAAATATTATCAAGGATTATATAGATTTTCTATAGGAGTTTCTCGTGAATATTTAATGTTATTTTTACATTGATTTCCTTTAAATATAATAATTTTAAAGGTAGATTATATAATAATTTGATTTTAAAATTTAAATAATTTAATAAAAATATTGATTTGTGGAGTCAAAAATATGATAAAATTCATTTTAAATTATTTTTTATAAAAATTATTCAATTTGTTTTATATCCTTTATTTTTTTATTTATATTTAGAAGATTAAATTTTATTTTTATAATTTATTTTATTATAAATGATTTAGTTTATTTTTTTGAGTGGGAAATTATTTCTTTGAATTCAGTAACTGTAGTTATATCAATTTTATTAGATTGAATATCTTTATTATTTATAAGATTTGTTTGTTTAATTTCTTCTGTTGTAATTTATTATAGTAAAAGATATATAAGATCTGAATTAAATTTAGATCGTTTTATTATTTTAGTTTTATTATTTGTTTTTTCAATAATTTTATTAATTATTAGTCCAAATATGATTAGAATTTTATTAGGATGAGATGGTTTAGGGTTAGTTTCATATTGTTTAGTAATTTATTATCAAAATTTAAAGTCTTATAATGCAGGTATATTAACTGCTTTAACTAATCGAATTGGGGATGTTTTTATTTTAATAGTAATTTCTTGAATATTAAATTATGGAAGTTGAAATTATATTTTTTATTTAGAATTTATAAAAAATGATTTAGTAATAATAATTATTAGAATCATAATTATTATAGCTGCTATAACTAAAAGAGCTCAAATTCCATTTAGATCTTGGTTACCTGCAGCAATAGCTGCTCCTACTCCTGTTTCTGCTTTAGTTCATTCTTCTACATTAGTAACTGCTGGGGTTTATTTATTAATTCGATTTAATTTACTTTTAGTTGATATATTTTTTTTTAAAATTTTATTATTATTATCTATTTTAACTATATTTATAGCTGGAATTTCAGCAAATTATGAATTTGATTTGAAAAAAATTATTGCTTTATCTACTTTAAGACAATTAGGATTAATAATAAGAATTTTAAGTATAGGATTCCCAGATTTAGCTTTTTTTCATTTATTAACTCATGCGATATTTAAGGCTATGTTATTTATATGTGCTGGGGTTATTATTCATATAATAAATGATATTCAAGATATTCGTTATATAGGGGGGATTAATATATTTATCCCTTTAACTTCTTTATGTTTAAATATTTCTAATATAGCTTTATGTGGGATTCCCTTTTTGGCTGGATTTTATTCTAAAGATTTAATTTTAGAAATAGTAAGTTTTAGAAGTTTAAATTTATTAGTATTTTTTTTTTATTATGTTTCTACTGGTTTAACAATATTTTATACTTTTCGTTTAATTATATATACAATAATTATAGATTTTAATTTAATATCTATTTATAATTTATATGATGAAGATTTAGTTATATTAAAAAGAATATTAGTTTTATTATTAATAAGAGTAATTAGAGGAAGATTATTAAGTTGAATAATTTTTTCTTATCCTTATATAATTTATTTACCTTTTAATATAAAAATAATAGTAATTTATGTTAGTTTAATAGGTGGAATCATAGGGTATTTAATTAGAAATATAAATATTTATGGGGTAAATAAATTTTTATTAACTTATAATATAAGAAATTTTCTTTGTTTAATATGATTTATGCCAAATTTATCTACATATGGGTTAGTTTTTTATTTTTTAAATTTAGGACAAAATTTAACAAAAAATATTGATTTAGGTTGAAGAGAGTTATATAGAGGTCAAGGAATAGTAAATATTTTAAAAAATTATTCTATTTTTTATAATTTTTTTCAGGTAAATAATATAAAAATTTATTTATTTAGATTTATTTTATGATTATTCATTATATTTATAATATTTTTATTATTTATTTATTTAAATAGCTTATAAATTAAGAGCATAATATTGAAGATATTAAGGAAATTATTTTAATTTTTAAATAATTAAATTTATTTATAAAAATTTTATATTATGTTTTTACAATGAAAATGTAATGTTTTGGTTTAAACTATATAAATTAATTAGAAATATTAATGGAATTAAACCACTAAAAATCAAGTTAGCAGCTTAATTTTAAACTTTATATTTCTTTAATTGGAATAAATATTCAATTTTATCATTAACAGTGATATACCTCTTTTTGGTTTCAATTAATAAATAAGGAGTTTATTTAACTCTATTTTTTAAGTCGAAATTAAATGCGATTATTGCTTCTTATTTAAGGTAAATTGAATTTCAATATTTTTTGAATGCAAATCAAATATTTTTTTATAAATTATAACCCTAATAAGTTCAAGTTAATATATTTTGATTTCATTCATGATAAATCCCCAATAATAAAATAATGAAGAAAAAAATACTTGTTTTTATTCAAATAAAAAAATTAACAGTTTTAAATAAAAAAATAATTGGGAAAATTAAGGCAATTTCTACATCAAAAATTAAAAAGATAATTGTAATTAAAAAAAAATGTAAAGAAAATGGAATTCGTGCAAATGATTTAGGGTCAAATCCACATTCAAATGGAGAGCATTTTTCACGATCTATAAAAGATTTTTTTGATAAAATTACAGATAAAAATATAATAATATTAGAAATAAATAAAATTATGGTTATAATGAATATTATTAAAATAATTATTTATATTAAATTAAAATTAAACTTTTTGATTGGAAGTCAAATATACTAAATATATTATATAAATAATTAGTTACCTCATCAATAGATAGAAATATAAAGAAATAATCATACAACATCTACAAAATGTCAATATCATGCAGCAGCTTCAAATCCAAAGTGATGATTTCTTGAAAAATGATAAGAAATATGTCGTAAAAAGCAAATTAATAAAAATAATGTTCCAATAATTACATGAAGACCATGGAATCCTGTTGCTATAAAAAAAGTAGATCCATAAATTCTATCTGCAATTGTAAAAGGAGCTTCTAAATATTCATAAGCTTGTAGAATTGTAAAATAAATACCTAAAATAATTGTAATAAACAAACTTTGATTAGCTTGAGAGTGGTTATTTTCTATTAATGCGTGATGTGCTCAGGTTACTGTTACTCCTGATCTAATTAAAATAATTGTATTAAGAAGAGGAATATGGAAAGGATTAAAGGGGATAATTCTTATAGGGGGTCATATTGAACCAATTTCAATATTGGGGGATAAACTACTATGAAAAAAAGCTCAAAAAAATGATAAAAAAAAGAAAATTTCTGACACAATAAATAAAATTATACCTCAACGAAGACCTTTTGTTACTAAAATTGTATGTTTACCTTGATAAGTTCCTTCACGTCTTACATCTCGTCATCATTGGTATATAGTTAAAAGTGTAATAATATAACCAATAATTAAAAGACTTAAATTAAAATTATGGAATCATTTTACTAATCCTGTAACTAATGTTATTACTCCGATAGCTCCTGTTAATGGTCAGGGACTAAAATCTACTAAGTGATATGGGTGATTATATAAATTTTTCATTAGTTTACTTCGCTAGAATAAAGTGTTCTTAAAATTGCAATAACATAAGATTGGATTACTGCAACTGCAGATTCTAAAATTAATAAAAGAATTTGAGTAAAAATTAAAAATATAATTAAATATGTTGGGATAATATTTCCTATATTACTAAGTAGAGTTATTAATAAATGACCAGCAATTATATTTGCAGTTAGTCGTACTGCTAAAGTTCCAGGTCGAATAATATTTCTGATAGTTTCAATTAAAACTATAAAAGGCATTAAAATTGCTGGAGTTCCTTGAGGAATTATATGAATAAATATGTGTTGATAATTATTAATTCATCCATATAATATAAATCTTAATCATAAAGGAAGGGAGATAGAGATAGATAAAGATAAGTGTCTGGTACTTGTAAAAATATATGGAAATAAACCTAAAAAATTATTAAAAATAATAAATGAAAATAAAGAAATAAAAATAAAAGTGGATCCTTGAGAATAATTATTTTTTAATAAAGTTTTAAATTCATTATGTAATTTAATTAGGATAAATTTTCAAATAAAGAAATGTCGATTAGGAATAAATCAAAAAGAATAAGGTAAAAATATTAAACCTAAAAAAGTTCTTAATCAATTAATAGAAAGATTAAGGATATTAGTAGAAGGATCAAAAATTGAAAATAAGTTACTTATCATTTTCAAGAAAAATTTTTAATTTTTTTATTTATTGATTTATTAATAGATTTATTTAAATTAAAATTAAAAATATAATAATTTATAATATTAAAGATAAAAAAAATAATAATAAAAAAAATAAATAGAAATATTCAATTAATAGGTATTATTTGTGGGATAAAAGAATATTATATTTAAAATAATAATTTAAATTTGACATATTTATGTTATTTAATTTAACTAATTCTTTATTTAAAATATTTCATTAGAAGTAAATGCTAATTTACTATAAAATGGTTTAAGAGACCAGTACTTGCTTTCAGTCATCTAATGAAGAATAATTATTAATTCATTTAATAAAATTTTTAATTGAAATTCTTTCAATTACAATTGGTATAAATCTGTGATTTGCTCCACAAATTTCTGAACATTGACCATAAAAAATACCAGGACGATTAATAAAGAAATTAGTTTGATTAAGTCGACCAGGATTAGCATCTACTTTGATTCCTAAAGATGGAATAGTTCAAGAATGAATAACGTCTGATGCTGTTACTATAATTCGAATTTGGTTATTCATAGGAAGAATAATTCGATTATCTACATCTAATAATCGAAAATTATTTAATGATAAATCATTTGTTGGGGTTATGTATGAATCAAATTCAATATTATGAAAATCTGAATATTCATATCTTCAATATCATTGATGCCCAATAGATTTTAAGGTAATTAAAGGGTTATTAAGTTCATCTAGTAAATAAAGTAGTCGTAAAGATGGAAGAGCAATAAAGATTAAAGTAATAGCTGGAAGAATTGTTCAAATTAATTCAATTATTTGACCTTCTAATAAAAATCGATTAATATATTTATTAAAAAATAATCTAATTATTAAGTATCCTACTAAAATTGTAATTATAATTAAAATAATTAAAGTATGATCATGAAAAAAAATAATTTGTTCTATAAGGGGAGAAGCTCCATTTTGTAAGTTTAAATTAGATCATGTTGCCATTTTCTAAAAAAAGGAAGATAATCCTTTATTTATGGGGTTTAAATCCATTACATATAATCTGCCATATTAGAAGTTACTTAAAATTGGTAATTCATTATATGAATGTTCTGCTGGGGGTAATTTTTGGTATCATTCAATAGAAGAAGGTATATTTAATGAAAATAAAGCAATTCGTTGATAAATTATTGATTCTCATATAATAATTAATATAAATATTACAGCCAATAAAGAAATATAAGATCCTAAGGATGAAATTAAATTTCATGATAAATATGAGTCAGGATAATCTGAATATCGTCGAGGTATTCCCGCTAATCCTAAAAAATGTTGTGGAAAAAAAGTTAAATTTACCCCAAAAAATATAATAAAAAATTGAATTTTTAAATAAAAAGGATTTATTGATAATCCTGTAAATAAGGGATATCAATGAATAAAACCTCCTATAATAGCAAATACAGCTCCTATAGAAAGAACATAATGAAAATGTGCAACTACATAATAAGTATCATGTAAAGTAATATCAATAGAAGAATTAGCTAAGATAACTCCTGTTAAACCTCCTACTGTAAATAAAAATACAAATCCTAATCTTCATAAAATTGAAGGACTATAATTAATTTGAGTTCCATGTAATGTAGCTAATCAACTAAAAATTTTAATTCCTGTCGGTACAGCAATAATTATTGTTGCTGAAGTAAAATAAGCTCGAGTATCAATATCTATTCCTACAGTAAATATATGATGAGCTCAAACAATAAAACCTAAAAGTCCAATTGCTAATATAGCATAAATTATTCCTAAACATCCAAAAGTTTCTTTTTTTCCACTTTCTTGAGAAATAATATGAGAAACTATACCAAATCCTGGTAAAATTAAAATATAAACTTCTGGGTGACCAAAAAATCAAAAGAGATGTTGGTATAAAATAGGATCTCCTCCTCCAGCAGGGTCAAAAAAAGAGGTATTTAAATTTCGATCTGTTAAAAGTATAGTAATAGCTCCAGCTAAAACTGGTAGAGAAAGAAGAAGAAGAAAAGCTGTAATTCCAACAGCTCAAACAAATAATGGTATTTGGTCAAATGATAAATTATTTATTCGTATATTAATAATTGTTGTAATAAAATTAATAGCTCCTAAAATTGAAGAAATTCCAGCTAAATGTAAGGAAAAAATAGCTAAATCAACAGATCTTCCTCCATGAGCAATATTAGAGGAAAGAGGGGGATAAACTGTTCATCCTGTTCCTGCTCCATTTTCTACAATTCTTCTAGAAATTAATAAAGTTAAAGAAGGGGGTAATAATCAGAAACTTATATTATTTATTCGGGGGAAAGCTATATCTGGAGCTCCTAATATTAATGGTACTAATCAATTTCCAAATCCTCCAATTATAATAGGTATAACTATAAAAAAAATTATAATAAAGGCATGAGCTGTAACAATAGTATTATAAATTTGATCATCTCCAATTAAAGATCCGGGGGTTCCTAATTCTGCTCGAATTAATAATCTTAAAGAAGTTCCTACTATTCCTGCCCAAATTCCAAAAATAAAATATAAAGTTCCAATATCTTTATGATTTGTTGAATAAAGTCATTTTCGCTAAATAAAATGGCTGAGGGGTAAGCGATAAATTGTAAATTTATTAACGAGAAATTTTCTCTTTTATTAAGCTTTATAGTCAATAAATGATATAAAATTGCAAATTTTAAGGGGTAAATATTTACTAAGGCTTAAAGAGATATTCTTTATAAATAATTTTGAAGATTATTAGTTTAAATTTAACTTAAAACCTTTATATATTTTAAAAAAATAAAAAGGTTCTTAAAATTATTCCTCTAATTGAAATTATAGAAAAAAAATTTATAATTCATAAAACATTATTTTTTAAATAAATTTTTAGTCATTTTATTTTAAAATAATTAAATATAAAACATGAATATATAATTCGAATATAAAAAAAAATAATAATTAAACTTGATATAATAAATAAGAAAGTTAATAAATAAAGTTTATTAATAATTAAAAAATTAATTATAATTCATTTAGGTAAAAATCCTAAAAATGGAGGTAATCCTCCTAATGATAAAAAATTAATTAATAAATTAATTTTAATTAATGGATTAATATTGTTAATAAACAATTGATTAATAAAAAATATATTTAAATTAAAGAAAAAAAAACATATAATTCTAATTAAAAATGAATATATAATAAAATAAAAAATTCATAAATTTTCTCTAATTATAATAGAAAAAATTATTCAACCTAAGTTATTAATAGAAGAGAAAGCTATTAATTTTCGAAGGGAAGTTTGGTTTAAACCTTCAATAGACCCAATTATAATATTAAAAATAATTATCAGATATAAAAAATTTTTATTAAAATAATATGATAATAAAATTATGGGGGTAATTTTTTGTCATGTTATTAAAATAAAATTATTAAATCAAGATAATCCTTCGACAATATTAGGAAATCAAAAATGAAAGGGGGCAGAACCTATTTTTATTAATAAAGAAGAATTAATAATAATTGAAATAAAATTATCTATAAAAAAATTTTTTATAAAAATTATTTTTAATAAAATTACAAATAGAAAATTAATAGAGGCAATAGATTGAGTAAGAAAATATTTTAAAGAAGCTTCTGAGGATAATAAATTAAATGGGGAAGAAATAAGGGGGATAAATCTTAATAAATTAATTTCTAATCCAATTCAACAACCAAATCAAGAATTTGATGAAATTGAAATTAATGATCTAAAAAAAAGGATAAAAATAAAAAATATTTTATTAGAATTATTTAACAAATAAATTTAAAATAAATAATAAAAATTAATTTAGAAGAATTAAAAATTCTTTATAAAAATTATATTTTAGTGTAAGATGCACAATAGTTTTTGATACTTTTAGATATAGTTTAATTCTATAAAATATAATAAAGGTAGAATTTCTACTTAATTTATCCTATCAGAATAATCCTTTAATCAGGCACTTTATTTTTTAAAAAAAAGGAAATCTTTATATTTGAGGTATGAGCCCAAAAGCTTATTTTAGCTTATTTTTAA